ATGTTTTTTTATATTTATATGAAAAATTAATAACATTGGTTTAGAAATTTTTTAAATGGAATTTATTTATATATATATATATATATTAAATTTTTAATTAAATTTTTATTTTTATAATAAATTAAATATTTATATAATTATTAATAATATATATATATAAATTATTGAAAAAATTAATATTACTTTTATAATTAGTTTTTATTTACACTTATTATTGATCGTTTATTATTAGATTATATTTATAAACATATTATGAAGAAAAAAAAAGGGATATTATTAAAATATTTATTTTTAATAGTAAATATTTAATATAAAAAAAAAAAAAAAAAATCTATATGAAATTTTTGTACAATAGATATAAATTTATGATTTAAGAAATTTATTTTAAGTTTGATTTATATGTAAATTTTTGTGTTAATTTTATTGTATTTTAAAAATATAATAGTTAATTTAACAGTAATTAAAATTAAAAATTTAAGAAATTAAGATTTAGCAATTCTAAAATAAATAACAAATTTTGTGCCAGCAGTTGCGGTTATACAAAAATTTAAATAAATTTTTTTAATAATAATAAATAATTAAATTTAAGTTAAAAATAAAATTATTGAGTGAAATTTTAATTTTTTAAAAAAAAAATAAATTAAATATGAATTAAGAACTTTTATTGATAAACTAGGATTAGATACCCTATTATAAAAAATTAATTTTTAAAGTATTAAAATAGTAAATAATTTATATGTTGAAACTTAAATAATTTGGCGGTATTTTAGTTCATTTAGAGGAATCTGTTTATTAATTGATAATCCACGAATAATTATATTTAATTTAAAATTTTATATATCGTTGTTAAAAAAATATTTTTTAAAAATAAAAATAATATTTTAAAATTTTAAATAAAAATTAATTCAGATCAAGATGTAGATAATAATTAAAATTAAAATGGATTACAATATAAAAATATAAATGGAATATAATTTTGAAATAATTATAGGAAAGTGGATTTAAATGTAATTTTAAATAATTTTTTAAAATGATTTAAAATTAAAATATGTACATATTGCCCGTCACTTTCATTTAAAAATTGAAATAAGTCGTAACAAAGTAGGAGTACTGGAAAGTGTTCCTAGAAAGACAAATTAGAGCTTGATAGAAGTATTTCATTTACATTGAAAAGATATTAATAATTTAATTAATTTGATAGAGGAAAAATTAATAATAAATAAACTATAAAAAAAATTTTTAATATAAATATTTAATGGGGGTTAAAGTATTTTATAGAAAAAAATTAAAAAATTTATAGTAAAATAGTATTGTGAAAGAAATTTGAAAAATATTAAAATAAAAAATTATAGAAAAGTAGATTTAATTTATTGTATCTTGTGTATCAGAGTTTATTGAAGAATAATTTTGGGGGAAATTATTTCGAATTTAAAAGAGTTAATTAGTTAAAAAAGTTAATGTTGTATAATTATTTTTGATAGCTAATTGGAAGTTAGAAGTTAATCGTTTTTAAGGATATCTAATTTTTTTGGAAAAAAATTTAATTTTAAATTAAATTAATTTTTAATTGATTTATTAATTATAAAAAAAAATTTAATTGAATATTTTAGGGGATAAGCTTTAAATTAAAATATTATAATAAATATATGATTTAATTGAAATTTTTAAAATTTATATTTTTTATAAATTATAATTTATTATAAATAATTTCAATTATTTAAAATTTAAAATTTATTTAAATTTTTACATAAATTTAATTTTTAATTAAATAAAAATTAGTAATAATGATAAAATTAGTATAAATTATTTTTATTAAAAAAAAAATATTTTAAAAATTAATAAATAGGAATTCGGCAAAAATTTATATTCACTTGTTTATCAAAAACATGTCTTTTTGAGTATAATTTAAAGTCTAATCTGCCCACTGAATATTTTAAAGGGCTGCAGTATTATGACTGTACAAAGGTAGCATAATCATTAGTCTTTTAATTGGAGACTTGTATGAATGATTTAATGAGATATGAACTGTCTTTTTTTTAGTAATAGAATTTAATTTTTTAGTTAAAAAGCTAAAATTTTTTTAAAAGACGAGAAGACCCTATAGAGTTTAATTTTTTTAATTTATAAAAGTATTTTATAAAAATTATAATATGTGTATTTATATATATATATATATATATATATATATGCATACATGTAGGATACATATATAAATAAAAAAATTTTGTTGGGGTGATGAAAAAATTTATTAAACTTTTTTTATAGAGTTAACATTGATTTATGATTTTTTGATCCATAATTTATGATTAAAAGATTAAATTACCTTAGGGATAACAGCGTAATTTTATTTTTTAGTTCAAATAAAAATTAAAGTTTGCGACCTCGATGTTGGATTAAGATAAAATTTAAATGCAAAAATTTAAAATTTTGATCTGTTCGATCATTAAAATCTTACATGATCTGAGTTCAAACCGGTGTGAGCCAGGTTGGTTTCTATCTTTATAAAAATAAAATAATTTAGTACGAAAGGATCAATTATTTTAAATAATTTAATTACTTAAAGAATATTAAAAATATTTTTTTTGCTATTTTGGCAGAAAAATGTAATGGTTTTAGAAATCGTGAATATGTAATTAATTATATAAGTAGTAAATGATATTTTTTGAAAGATTTAATATTATTTTTGGCTTATTAGTTATAATAATTGGGGTTATAATTGGAGTTGCTTTTTTAACATTGTTAGAGCGAAAAATTTTAGGTTACATTCAAATTCGTAAAGGACCGAATAAAATAGGAGTATTAGGGATTTTACAACCTTTTTCTGATGGTATTAAATTATTTAGAAAAGAACAAATTTATTTAAATTATTCAAATTATATTTATTATTATTATTCTCCTATTTTTGGGTTTTTTTTGTCTTTAATTATTTGAAGATTAATTCCTTATTATTTTAATTTAATTATATTTAATTTAGGAATTTTATTTTTTTTTTGTTCTTTGAGTGTGGGGGTATATATTTTATTAATAGCTGGTTGGTCTTCAAATTCAAATTATTCAATATTAGGGGGATTACGAGCGGTTGCTCAAACAATTTCTTATGAAGTTAGATTAGCTTTAATTTTAGGTTCTTCTTTAATTTTAATTATAGATTTTAATTTAATAAAATTAAGATTATATCAACAAAATATTTGATTTATCTTTTTATTAATACCTCTAAGAATATGTATATTTTCTTCAATATTGGCTGAGACTAATCGTACTCCTTTTGATTTTGCTGAAGGTGAAAGAGAATTAGTCTCTGGGTTTAATGTTGAGTATAGAAGAGGGGGATTTGCTTTAATTTTTTTAGCTGAATATTCAAGAATTTTATTTATAAGTATAATATTTATTTTATTATATTTGGGGGGCTATATATTAAGTTTGGTATTTTATTTAAAATTAAGATTAATTTCTTTTTTATTTATTTGAGTTCGTGCGACTTTACCTCGATATCGCTATGATAAATTAATATATTTATGTTGAAAAGTTTATTTACCAATTTCTTTAAATATATTAATTTTATATGTAAGTTTAAAAATATTTTTTATTTAATAATTATTTTTAGTATAAATTAATAGAATTTTATTCTTTCATAAGTTTTCAAAACAAATGCTTATATACAAGCTCATTAATTAATTATAAAAAATTATTTTATCTCAAATTTTTCTAATGATAGGATTAATAATATAGTAAGAAAAATAAATAATTGTTAAAATTTGGCTAATTAAAATAAAGGGGGGTTCAATTGGCCGCGCTCCAATTCAAGTGAGTATAATAATAGTTGTAATTATACTTCAGAAAATAATTTGATTTAAAGGATAGAATTGATTACCTTGAATTTTTTTATTAAAAGTAAATGGTAGAATAATTAAAATTAAAATTGATAATATTAATGCTACTACCCCTCCTAATTTTCTAGGGATAGATCGTAGAATAGCATAAGCAAATAAAAAATATCACTCAGGTTGAATATGAGTGGGGGTAATTAAAGGATTAGCGGGAATAAAATTGTCAGGGTCTCTCAAAATATAGGGGTTTGTGATAGTGAGTATAATTATGAAAAATAAAATAATTAAGAATCCAATTAAATCTTTAAATGTAAAATAAGGGTGGAAAGGAATTTTATCTAAATTTCTATTAATTCCTAAGGGGTTGTTAGATCCTGTTTGGTGAAGAAATAAGAGATGAATAATAGTTATAGCTAAAATAATAAATGGTAATAAAAAATGGAAAGTGTAAAATCGTGTTAAGGTTGCGTTATCTACAGCAAATCCTCCTCAAATTCAGTTTAAGAAGGTTGTTCCTAAATAAGGGATAGCAGAAAGTAAATTAGTAATTACTGTTGCTCCTCAAAAAGATATTTGCCCCCAAGGTAAAACATATCCTATAAATGCAGTTATTATCAATAAAAGAATGATAGAAATTCCAATTATTCAGGTATAAAAAAAATTAAATGATTCATAATAAATTCCTCGCCCAATATGAATATAAATACAAATAAAAAAAAAAGAAGCTCCATTTGCATGAATAGTTCGGATTAATCATCCGTAATTTACGTTTCGGCAAATGTAATTTACTCTATAGAAAGCTAATTCGATATTAGCATAATAATATATGGTTAAGAATAGTCCAGTAATAATTTGAGTGATTAAACATAATCTTAATAAAGAACCAAAATTTCATCACGAAGAAATGTTAGAAGGTGAAGGCAAGTCAATTAAAGAATTGTTAATGATTTTAATTAAAGGATGGGATTTACGAAAATTAATAAATTTATTTATCATTAGTTAAAAGATCGTAAAGGTCCAAAAAAAATATTAGTGATTTTAATTACAGCAATTAAGGTAATAAATAAGTAAATAATTAATATTATAGTTAGTAAAAAGGTTTGTTTATTATATAATTTATATAAATTAATTTTATACTCGTTAAAAAATAAAAAATTTTCATAAAAATTATTTATTTCATTATTTTTAATAAAATTAATAAATATATTTTTGTAATTAATTAAAAAAATGATAGATAAAATAATAGAAATAAGTAAGTTTAATTTTAATTTTGTAGAAAATTTAATTATTTCGTTAGATGCTACATTAGAAACATAAATAAATAGAACAAGTAACCCTCCTAGGAAAATTAAAAATAAAATATATGAAAATCAGTATGTATGGATATATATTCCTATTAATAAAGATAATAAAATTGTTTGACATAAAATTGATAATCCTATTGCTAAAGGATGACTAATAAAATATATAAAAAAAGATAAAAATATTATAATAAAAGAAATAAATAAGTTTAATATTTCAAAGAATAGTTTAATGAAAATAATAATTTTGGAGATTATAGATAAAGTGAATCTTTTTCTTTGAAGTTTTTAAATAATTATATTGTTTTTGATTTACAAGACCAATGTTTTGCTTAAACTATAAAAACATTAATGATAAAATTATTAATTTTTATTATATTTTTTTTTGGAAATATAATTTTTGTTAGAAAATATAAACATTTATTAATTGTTTTATTAAGATTAGAATTTATAACTTTGAGAATTTATTTTTTAATAATAAATTATTTTTTATTATTTTCCTACGATATATATATATTAATGGTTTTTTTAGTTTTTTCTGTTTGTGAAGGGGCTCTTGGGTTATCAATTTTAGTTTCTATAATTCGTACCTATGGAAATGATTATTTTCAAAGTTATAATTTGTTATGATAAAATTTTTTTTTTTTTTATTTTTTATAATTCCTTTATTATTTTTTAAAAATATATTTTGATTGGTTCAGGTTATATTATTTTTTTTTATATTTTTATTTATAAATATAACTATTAAGGGGATAAATTTTTTTAATTTAAGATTTATAATAGGATGTGATTTAATTTCTTTTGGTTTGATTATGTTAAGAATTTGGATTTGTTCTTTAATAATTATAGCGAGAGAGAGATTATATAAATATAATTATTTTTATAATTTATTTTTAATAAATATTTTATTTTTATTAATTATATTATATTTAACTTTTAGGATAATGAATATTTTAATATTTTATTTATTTTTTGAGGGGAGATTAATTCCTACTTTAATTTTAATTTTAGGTTGGGGGTATCAATTAGAACGAATTCAAGCAGGTTTATATTTATTATTCTATACTTTGTTTATATCTTTACCTTTATTATTAGGATTATTTTTTATTTTTAATGATATTAATACTATAATTATATATTTATATAAATTTTATGAGAGAAATTCTTTAATTTTATATTTATCAATAATTTTAGCTTTTTTTGTAAAAATACCAATATATTTTTTACATTTATGATTACCTAAGGCTCACGTAGAAGCTCCAATTTCTGGTTCTATAATTTTAGCGGGCATTATATTAAAGTTAGGGGGGTATGGTTTATTACGAGTAATGATTATTTTTCAAAAAATAACTTTAAAAATTAGAAATTTATGAATAGTAATTAGTTTGGTGGGTGGATTTTTTATTAGTTTGAAGTGTTTTTGTCAAGTAGATATAAAATCTTTGATTGCTTATTCTTCTGTTGCTCATATAGGTTTAGTAATTGGAGGGATTTTAACTATAAATTATTGAGGATTTTTAGGTTCTTATGTTTTAATAATTGGTCATGGGCTATGTTCTTCTGGATTATTTTGTTTATCTAATATAAATTATGAACGTTTAGGGAGACGTAGATTATTTATTAATAAAGGAATAATAAGATTTATACCTTCAATGAGATTATGGTGATTTTTATTTTTAATTGGTAATATAGCAGCTCCTCCTTCTATAAATTTTTTAGGAGAAGTTAAGTTAATTAATGGGATAGTAAGTTGATCTTGGTTGACAATAATTATATTAATATTAATTTCTTTTTTTAGAGCTGGCTATAGATTATATTTATTTTCTTACTCTCAGCATGGTAAATATAATGTAGGTTTATATAGATTTCATACTGGCGTTTCTCGGGAATATTTATTATTATTTTTACATTGGTTACCTTTAAATTTTATTTTTTTAAAATTTGATTATATAATTTGATTTTAATTTTTACTTAAGTAATTTAAATAAAATATTGATTTGTGGATTCAAAAATATGATTAATCATTTTAAGTCATTAATAATAATAATAATAATTCAATTTGTTTTATTAGATTTTTTTTTTTATTTATGTTTACATTATTAAATATGTTATGTATAATTTATTTTTTAATAAAAAATTTTGTTATTTTTTTAGAGTGGGAAATTATTTCTTTTAATTCTATAAATATTGTATTTTCTATCTTACTAGATTGAATATCATTATTATTTATAATATTTGTTTCATTAATTTCTGCTGTTGTTATTTTTTATAGAAAGGGGTATATAAAAACTGAATTAAATTTAAATCGATTTATTATTTTAGTTTTATTTTTTGTTTTTTCTATAATATTATTGATTTTAAGCCCTAATATTATTAGAATTTTTTTAGGTTGAGATGGGTTAGGTTTAGTTTCTTATATTTTAGTAATTTATTATCAAAATATAAAATCTTTTAATGCAGGGATATTAACAGTTCTTTCGAATCGAGTGGGGGATGTAATATTGTTAATAGTTATTGCTTGAATAATAAATTTTGGGAGTTGAAATTTTATTTTTTATTTAAGTTTAATAAAAATAGATTTTAGTATACAAGTTATTAGAAGTTTAATTATTTTAGGGGCAATGACTAAAAGAGCTCAAATTCCATTTAGAGCTTGATTACCCGCGGCTATATCAGCTCCTACGCCTGTTTCAGCTCTTGTCCATTCTTCTACTTTAGTTACTGCAGGTGTGTATTTATTAATTCGTTTTAATAATTTATTATTGGGTACAGAATTTATTAAAATACTTTTGTTAATTTCAGGGTTAACAATATTTATGGCTGGTATTTCAGCTATTTATGAATTTGATTTGAAAAAAATTATTGCTTTATCAACTTTAAGTCAATTGGGGTTAATAATAAGAATTTTAAGAATAGGGTTTAAGGATTTAGCTTTTTTTCATTTATTGACTCATGCAATATTTAAAGCTTTATTATTTATATGTGCGGGGATAGTAATTCATATAATAAATAATAATCAAGATATTCGTTGAATAGGCGGGTTAAGTTTTTATATTCCAATAACTTCTTTGTGTTTAAATGTTTCTAATTTAGCTTTATGTGGGATCCCTTTTTTAGCTGGATTTTATTCAAAAGATTTAATTTTAGAAATAGTTAGAATAAGAAATTTAAATTTATTAATCTTTTATTTATATTATTTTTCTACTGGATTAACGATATTTTATACTATTCGTTTATTAATATATTTGATAGTGAGAGAATTTAATTTATTGAGAGTTTACAATTTGTATGATGAAGATTATAGAATATTAAAAAGAATAATAATATTATTAATAATGAGAGTAGTTTCTGGTAGTACTTTAAGTTGATTAGTTTTTTGTTATCCTTATATAATTTTTTTACCATTTAATATGAAAATAATAGTAATTTATGTTAGAATAATGGGGATTATTTTTGGGTGATTAATTAGTTTAATAAATTTATTTTCTATAAATAAATTTATTATAACTTATAAATTAAGAAATTTTTTAAGATTGATATGATTTTTGCCAAATTTAGTAACTGATGGATTTAATTATAGATTTTTAAAATTAGGACAAAATTTAATAAAAAATATTGATTTAGGTTGAAGAGAATTATATAGAGGCCAAGGCATATTTTATATTTTAAAAAATTATTCTAATGTTTTTAATGTTATAATAATAAATAATTTTAAAATTTATTTATATAGTTTTGTTTTATGAATATTAGTAGTTTTAATGTTTTTTGTGGGAATAATTTACTTAAATAGCTTAAATGAGAGTGAAATATTGAAGATATTTAGGTGATAATTAATCTTTAGGTAATTTATAAAAAATAAATTTTATTTTTACATTGAAAATGTAAAGTTTTGCTTAAACTATATAAATAGAAATATTAATGGAAATTAACCACTATAAATTAAGTTAGTAGCTTAATATTGTATATTTCTTTAATTGGAATGTAATTCAATTTTATCATTAACAGTAATATACCTCTTTTTGGTTTCAATTAATTATTAAATAAGGAGTTTATACTCTTTCTTTTAAGTCGAAATTAAATGCAGTTTGGGATTGCTTCTTATTTAAGAAAAATTAATTTTATAATATATTTTGATTGCAATTCAAATGTTTTTTTTTAAACTATTTTCCTAATAAGTTCAATTAAGTATTTTTTGGTTTCATTCATGATATAGGCCAATTAAAAGTATAATTAAAAAAAAACTTGTTGTTTTAAATCAAATTATTATATTAACAAATAAGAATGATGGGATTATAGAAAAAATTAAAGTAATTTCTACATCAAAGATTAAAAAAATTACGGTAATTAAAAAAAAATGGAGAGAAAAAGGAATTCGTGGTAAAGATTTAGGATCAAATCCGCATTCAAATGGGGAACATTTTTCTCGATCTAAATTTCTTTTTTTAGAAATTATTATTGATAGAAGAATTAAAATATTAGAAAACAAAATAAAAATTAATGCTATTATTAATAATATTTTAATTATTTATATTAAATTAATTAAACTTTTTGATTGGAAGTCAACTATACTAGATATATTATATAAATAATTAATTAGCCCATCAATAAATTAAAATATAAAGTAATAATCAAACTACATCAACGAAATGTCAATATCAAGCAGCAGCTTCAAATCCAAAATGGTGATTTCCTGAAAAGTGGTTATTTATTAAACGAAAAAAACATGTTGATAAAAAAATTGTTCCAATAATTACGTGAAGGCCATGGAATCCTGTTGCTAAAAAAAAAGTGGATCCATAAATTCTATCTGAAATAGAAAATGGAGCTTCAAGGTATTCGTAAGCTTGAAGGATAGAAAAATAAAATCCTAAATTAATAGTTAAAATTAAGCTTTGGAAGGTTTGGGAAAAATTGTTATTTATTAAAGAATGGTGAGCTCAGGTTACAGTTAATCCTGAGGTAATTAGAATAATGGTATTTAATAAAGGAATTTGGAAAGGATTAAAAGGAAAAATATTTATAGGAGGTCATGAGATTCCCAGTTCAATATTAGGAGATAAACTTCTGTGAAAAAAAGCTCAAAAAAAGGAAATAAAAAAGAAAATTTCGGAGATAATAAATAAAATTATACCTCATTGGAGTCCCTTAGAAACTAAAATTGTATGTTTACCTTGAAATGTTCTTTCTCGACAAATATCTCGTCATCATTGGTATATCGTTAAAATAACAATAGTATAACCTAATATTATTAAATTTATACTAAAATTATGGAATCATTTTATTATTCCGGTTATTAATGTCATAGTTCCGATGGCTCCTGTTAAAGGCCAAGGTCTAAAGTCTACTAAATGGTAGGGGTGATTATTGTAATTATTTGTCATTAATTAGTTTCTCTAGAATATAAGGTTCTTAAAATAGCAATAACATATGATTGAATAATTGCAACTGCTCTTTCTAGTATTAGTAAAATAATTTGAGTAAAAATTAAAAAAATTAAGAAATAATTTATTATACTATTTCCTGTGTTACTTAAAAGAGTTAATAATAAGTGACCTGCAATTATATTTGCAGTTAAACGGATAGCTAAAGTTCCTGGTCGAATAATATTTCTGATAGTTTCAATTAATACTATAAATGGTATTAAAATTGAAGGGGTTCCTTGAGGAATTATATGGGTGAATATATGTTTGGAGTGATTAATTCATCCAAATAATATAAATCTTAATCATAGAGAAATAGTTAAAGAAAGAGAAATTGTTAAATGACTTGTTCTTGTAAAAATATAAGGGAAAAGACCAATAAAGTTATTAAATAAAATAAAGGAAAATAATGAAATAAAAATTAATGTTGATCCTTTATTTTTTTCAAAGTTTAATAAAATTTTAAATTCATTATGTAATTTTTTAGTAATGGTGTTTCATATAATGAAGTGACGGTTGGGGATTAATCAAAAAGAGAAAGGGATAAACATTAATCCTAAAAATGTTCTTAATCAATTAATTGAAAAATCAAAAATGTTTGTTGAAGGATCAAAAATAGAAAATAAATTATTTATCATTTTCAATTTATATTTTTTATATTAAAAATTTTTTTTTTTAATTTTAAATTAACGTTAAATGAAATATAGTAATTTATAACATTAAATAAAATGAAAATACAAATAAAAAAAAAAAAAAAAAAAATCCAATTAATTGGTATTATTTGAGGGATAAAAGAATATTATTTAAATAATAATTTTAGTTTGACATACTAATGTTATGAATTAACTAATTCTTTCATTAGAAGTAATTGTTAATTTACTATTAAATGATTTAAGAGATCATTACTTACTTTCAGTCATCTAATGATTAAAAATTATTAATTCAATTTAAAAAATTTTTTATTGGAATTCTTTCAATAACAATAGGCATAAAACTGTGATTTGCTCCACAAATTTCTGAGCATTGCCCAAAAAAAACTCCTGGTCGATTAATAAAAAAATTAGTTTGGTTTAAACGTCCAGGATTAGCGTCTACTTTTACTCCTAAAGATGGAATAGTTCATGAGTGAATTACATCAGTTGATGTAATAAGAATTCGAATTTGGTTATTTATAGGTAAAATAATACGATTATCGACATCCAATAATCGAAAATTATTTAAATTGTTAAATTCATTAATTATGTAAGAATCAAATTCAATATTATTAAAATCAGAGTATTCGTAACTTCAGTATCATTGATGTCCGATTGATTTTAAAGTAATTAAAGGATTATTTAATTCGTCAAGTAGATAAAGTAAGCGTAAAGAAGGTAAAGCAATAAAAATTAAAGTGATAGTTGGTAAAATAGTTCAAATTAGTTCAATTATTTGCCCTTCTAGAAGGAATCGATTAATAAATTTATTAAAAAATAAATTTATCATTAAATATATGACTAAAATAGTAATTATTAATAAAATAATTAAAGTATGATCATGAAAAAAAATTATTTGTTCTATTAAGGGAGAAGTTCTATTTTGTAAATTAAGATCTGACCAAGTTGCTATGTTCTAAAAAAAGGAAGAATCCTTTATAAATGGGGCTTAAATCCATAACATATTATCTGTCATATTAGAAAATACTTAAAATAGGTAATTCGTTATATGAATGTTCTTGGGGGGGAAGATTTTGGTATCATTCAATTGAAGAAGGTATATTTAATGGGAATATAATTATTCGTGGATTGATTATTGATTCTCAAATAATTATTATTATTATAATTGTTGAAATTAACGAAATATAAGAACCTAATGAAGAAACAATATTTCAGGATAGATAATTATCAGGGTAGTCAGAATAACGTCGAGGTATTCCTGATAATCCTAAAAAATGTTGAGGGAGAAAAGTTAAATTTACCCCTAAAAATATAGTAATAAATTGAATTTTTAAATAATAGTTATTTATAGCTAATCCTGAAAATAAAGGGTATCAATGAATAAATCCGCCAAAAATAGTAAATACAGCTCCTATAGATAAGACATAGTGAAAATGAGCTACAACATAATATGTGTCATGTAAAATAATATCAATTGAGGAGTTAGCTAAAATTACACCAGTTAATCCTCCGACAGTGAATAAAAATACAAATCCTAAACTTCACAATATTGATGGACTATAATTGATTTGGGTTCCATATAAAGTTGCTAATCAACTAAAAATTTTAATTCCGGTAGGGACAGCAATAATTATAGTTGCTGAGGTAAAGTAAGCTCGTGTATCAATGTCTATTCCTACTGTGAATATATGATGTGCTCAGACGATAAATCCTAGTAATCCAATTGATATTATTGCATAAATTATTCCTAAAGATCCGAATGTTTCTTTTTTTCCTCTTTCTTGAGAAATTATATGAGAAATTATTCCAAATCCAGGTAAAATTAAAATATAAACTTCTGGGTGCCCAAAAAATCAAAATAAATGTTGGTAGAGAATTGGGTCTCCTCCTCCTGCAGGGTCAAAAAATGATGTATTTAAATTTCGGTCTGTTAATAATATAGTAATAGCACCGGCAAGAACAGGTAATGATAGGAGAAGAAGTAATGCTGTGATTCCTACAGCTCAAACAAATAAAGGTATTTGATCGAATGATATACTATTAATTCGCATATTAATAATAGTAGTAATAAAATTAATGGCACCTAAAATTGAGGAAATACCAGCGAGATGTAAAGAAAAAATAGCTAAATCAACTGAAGATCCTCCATGAGCGATGTTAGATGAAAGAGGGGGGTAAACTGTTCATCCTGTGCCTACTCCATTTTCTACAATTCTTCTGGAAATAAGAAGAGTTAAAGAAGGGGGTAAAAGTCAAAAGCTTATATTATTTATTCGAGGGAAAGCTATATCAGGGGCTCCTAATATTAAAGGGACTAATCAATTTCCAAATCCCCCAATTATAATAGGTATAACTATAAAAAAAATTATAATAAAAGCATGAGCTGTAACGATAGTATTATAAATTTGATCATTTCCGATTAATGATCCTGGAGTTCCTAATTCTGTCCGAATGAGAAGACTTAAAGAAGTTCCTAACATTCCTGATCAAATTCCGAAAATAAAATATAAAGTTCCGATATCTTTATGATTTGTAGAATAAAGTCATTTTCGCTAATAAAATGGCTGAGGTTGAAGCGATAAGTTGTAAATTTATTAACGAGATAATTCTCTTTTATTAGTCTTATATTCATTTATGATATAAAATTGCAAATTTTAAGGTGTAATTATAAATTACTAAGGCTTAAAGAATTTATTAACTTTATTTATAATTTTGAAGATTATTAGTTTTATTAACTTAAAACCTTAAAAGAATAAAAAAGTATTAAAAATTAAGCCTCTTAATGAAATTAGAGAAAAAAAATTAATAATTAAAAAAAAGTTATTTTTAATTTTAATTTTAAATCATTTTAATTTAAAAAAGTTTAATATTAGAGAGAGATAAATAATACGAATGTAGGAAAATAGTATAATAAGACTAGTTATAATAAATGTTAAATTCATAATAAATATATTATTTTGAATTAAGAAATTAATAATAATTCATTTGGGGAAAAATCCTAAAAAAGGAGGTAAACCACCTAAAGAAAAAAAATTAATAAATATAAAAATTTTAATTAATGAAATTAAATTTAAATTAAAAATTTGATTGATATAAAAAATATTTAATATATGAAAAAAAAAACATAAAATTGAATTTATAAATGTATATAAAAAAAAATATATTATTCAAATATTTTCTCTAATTATAAGTCTAGCCATTAATCATCCTAAATTATTAATTGAAGAAAAAGCTATTAATTTTCGAATAGAAGTTTGGTTAAAGCTTCCAACTGACCCGATAATAACATTAAAAGATATGATAATTATAATAAAGAAATTATTTATATAGTAAGATAATAAAATTATTGGTGAAATTTTTTGTCAAGTTATAACAATAAAGCAATTTATTCAATTTAAACCTTCTATAATATTAGGGAATCAAAAAAAAAAAGGAGTTGAGCCTATTTTTATTAACAAGGAAGAATTAATTATAATAGAGATAATATTATTTGTTTCAAAATTTTTGAATAATATTATTTTTAATAAAATTGAAAATAAAAAATTAATTGAAGCGATAGATTGAGTTAGAAAATATTTTAAAGATGCTTCTGTTGATATTAGGTTTTTGGGGGATGAAATTAGGGGGATAAATCTTAATAGATTAATTTCTAAACCAATTCAACATCTCAATCAAGAATTTGATGAAATTGAAATTAAAGTTCTAAAAAATAAAGTAAATATAAAAAATATTTTATTAGAATTTATAGTAGAAAAAATTTAAAATAAGTTAATAATATAATAGAAATTTAAGTTCTTTTAATATGCAAATATATTTTAGTGTAGGGGGCACAGTAATTTTTGATATTATTAGATTTAGTTTAACTCTAAAAAATATAATAAAGGTAAAATTTTACATAATTTATCCTATCAGAATAATCCTTTACTCAGGCACTTTATTAAGAAAAAGGGAATCTTTATATTTGAGGTATGAACCCAAAAGCTTAACTTAGCTTATTCTTAA